CAGAACCGTACATGAGATTTTCACTTCATACGGCTCCTCCCTTCTGTGCATAATAATACTAAGCAAATCCACTGAATAAAAAAAAGGGAAATATTCTCATTATGAACGAACAGGGACTAGTGTTTTTGCAAGAAATTTCTAGCCAACCCCCCCTGCAAAAGGTCTTTTCTTAACACCAAGCGTGTTGGCAATAGATAGAAAAGGTAACTCCAACAATTTATTTGTCCTCAACGCCCCCTATTTCCAGGAATTAGTCACTTCAACAGCCTTCGATGGTTATATGGGTATCCAAAGTACGAACGAGATGGATGTTGGTTTTCCCAACCATTCTTGTTAGTCCCGATCCTGATCAGGAAAGGGGAGAATTTTTAACAAAGTTTTTTGTGTGGTTGATTCCTAGATGTAGTGCTTCTTCCCCTATGCCACCTAATTGGTACTAGTGAAGTAGTATTAACCTGTAATCCAGAACCTATAGGCTAACCTTTCGCTCAAGACTAGAATCAAAAATTGAAGCATATGAGGTTGCATCAACCGAGGATACACGACAGAAGGTATTGTTCTCGGTTTCCCCAAACTTCACCTTCAACAAGCGTAGGTTTTTTTTTTTCAAAAAAACAACAATTTTCTTTCTATCCGGAAGCGTGTGCCCTTCTCGTAAGACTGAGAAAAAAAAAAAAAGAATCAAATCGCACCATCTCTGTAATAGGTAAATGCCTCCTTTTCTCCTGAAGTTGTCGGAATTATTCGTAATAAGATATTGGCTACAATTGAAAAGGTCTTATCAATAAAATTTCCATTTATCCGCGATCTCGGCATAGGTAACAATCCATTCGATAATTCTTCTCATTACCTCTCGTGGGATAAAAAATCCCACAAACAAAGGAATCGTACAGTACAAAATACCATAAAAGCGGACCCATTCTAAAAAAAAAACGTGCGGAACCTATACTCAAATTGTTCCCTTTTGACAGGAATCAATAGGAAATCTTTGAATCCGATTGGACTTCATTTAAAAAAAGTAGTATATGGATATAGTAAGGAGTATAGTAATTAACAAAACTATTCTATTAGCCTTTTAGCGAAGTTATAAGGAAGAATCTAGGAATTTTTTCTACAGATTATGAAAATTTGAGAAGTTTTGATTGGATTAGGATTCACGGAACAAAAAGAATCAAATAATCACTCTTTCTATGATTCAAATAGAATAAGCACCCCCTTTTTGCTTATTTGCATAGCGTGTATACACCAAAGTATACAATCGAAATAGAAAAATCCGCGGTTTCATTCATGAATTTGTAATCGAGCTGTAAGAAGTTTTCGTTGAGAAATCTTCAACGGATAAGGGGTTTTTTGAATTCCTATCTAACCGGAGTCAAGTAAGTATTAATCTAATCACGTCTAAATAGAATCATATTCTAAAATATATGGGTCGGGCGACCCGTTCCAATTCAGTGTTTAATCCGGTACCATTCTAAACATCAGAATCATAAAAAGAGGGGGTCGTCGTCTTGACAAAACAAACTTGACTCAATATAGCTTTTTTTGTTTTTCATTTTATTGTTATAATCGATTGGTCATACCTATACCGTAAAAAAAAAGAATACTGCAATATTCTAAATGAAATGGATCGCTATTCACCCGTTTTATGGGTAATAATCATAATCATAAGATTATGTAGGAGAGGTGGCCGAGTGGTTCAAGGCGTAGCATTGGAACTGCTATGTAGGCTTTTGTTTACCGAGGGTTCGAATCCCTCTCTTTCCGTATCTTCACCTACATTCCGAATCTTATCGCTCGCAATGTATCAAATAAAAATGAAGACTATTATTCGAACCGTTAAACCAGCCCTCTCTTTATCTTTGATATCGATTCACTATTCCTAATTGTATTCTAATTGTAATTGCCTGTGGTACGGAAAATACTGGAAAGAGTAGAGTATTCAGGGCATAAAAAATTCCCCCGATCCATTTAAGATAAGTGAATGGAAGAGGAGAAAAAGGGGAAAAATTCACCGCACCCTTGTTTGGTATTTTAATTAGGTTCAAATCTGACGAGAATAATATTCTACGACTAGCAACTCTTTTATTTTCAAACCAACCCACTCACGATCTATTATTTGATTGACTACTCCTTTATACTGGGAGGAGTCAAGAATCAAATGTTTTGGTCTTGGTAACTTCCATTTCCGATTCCGATGAGGGGATGAATCAAGAGAATTTTGAATCAGCGCTCTGGATTTTTGTTCATCTCTTGTCGTAATAATATCTCGGGGTTTACAGCGATAACTTGGTATATCTACTATACGACCATTAACTAAAATATGTCTATGGTTAACTAATTGTCGGGCTCCTGGAATGGTCGAAGCCATGCCTAATCGAAAAAGGATATTATCCAAACGCATTTCAAGTAATTGTAGTAAAACCTGACCCGTTGAGCCTTTGGCTTTTCCAGCAATACGAACATAGTGGAGTAATTGTCGCTCTGTCAGACCATAATGAAA